TTTTTTTGTTCCTTATCTATGGATACCTTATGTTATGCTATTCAATAGATCAATAGAAAACCCTCAAATTTATTATAAGGTTTCCCTTATTGGCTTCATAATAGAAAGTAAGGATCTTGGGAAAATGTAAGTCAATGATCAATGGGTTCTAATAATTCATGAAAGATATTATTGTATTGACACAATTCAATTATATGCGAAATCTAACCCCTTTTGGTTAAAAGTTTTATTTGAATCCTTTCATTTCAAGTAATTGGTTGGTATAATATAATAAATACTTATAACTTAACAAAAAAAAATAATTAACAAATAAAAATAAAATAAATTATAATAAATTAATTTAATAATAATAAATTAATAATAATAAATAAAAAAAGGATATATAATATATAAAAAAAAGATATATTTATATATATATATATAATACTAGATAATAGTACTAGATAGATAATAGTAGTGGATAATAGTAATAGTATCTACTATATTAGATCATATTTAATGAAAGAAAGAAAACATAGTTGTAACAATCAATATTCGCGATGCAATCATTGTTGGATTAGGTCCAAGACAAAGATTCTTTCTTGACCAAACTACAAGTATGGAACTCCATGATATGGAAAGACAGAATATAGAACCTAAAAGGATAATTGAGGCGACTCGTCTTCGAATCGACTTTGGACCCGAAAAAGAGAACAAAAATAAAGTCAATTTAAATTGAAAATTTCAATTAAATAATTAAATAAAGTCAAAGTTTTTGTTTCTCGATAGATCCTTTCGATGGATGGTGGAACACCTTTTTTTTCTTCTTATTCGATATATTATGGGTAATTAACTAACCTATTTATTACTATACTGAATGCAATGAGTTAAAATAAGTAATAAGGTAGTATCAGGTCGTTCGCTCCAAAAAAATGGAATTGAAGCTATTTTCAAATCCAATTCTTTTATTCCAAAATTAATTAAAATAGAATTTCATCTTCGAATGAAGTTACACGACACAGTTCTTATTACTATTACTTTACTCAAATTTACTCAACTCAAAAATTGCACAATGAATCTGTTGATTCGGAATCACAGGATCGGTCGATGTCACATCTGATGAATCAATTTTTTTCTACCTATGTTATGTCACTCTATCTTTTTTTTAGTATTATCTATAATGACCAATGAATCATGAATTTTCCATTGGAACTAAACTAATTCTCTTAATTGGTTTTTATTACCCTCGTATCTGGGAAAAATGGAAACTTAGGTAAGTGTTTTATCAACATATGTAGAAAAAAAAACATATCTAATAAAGCCCTTTCATGCTTACTATAACTAGTTATTTCGGTTTTCTACTGGCTGCTTTAACTATAACCCCAGCTCTATTTATTGGTTTGAACAAGATACGACTTATTTGAAAATGAATTGAATAAATAATTCAGAAAAATATTTCTCGGGAATTCCAGATATTCTATGGTTCTTTCCCGCACCAATTGCCAATTTTTTTTTCTTGGTCATTGAGATTCACGGATAATTCAGATTAATATTTAGGGATAGATCTTACCCCCTTTTTTTATCCCCTCAAACAAACCGAAATGATTGAAGTTTTTCTATTTGGAATCGTCTTAGGTCTAATTCCTATTACTTTGGCAGGATTATTTGTGACTGCATATTTACAATACAGACGTGGTGATCAGTTGGACCTTTGATTGAGTAACATTTCTTTTTTTGATTGACCTCCTCCCTGTAGGAGGTCAAATTCCAGTTGCAATTCAACTTTGTTTTGTTAAGTTATTTTATTGTGATTCGACATACATAAGATAGACGGAATCACGCTCTGTAGGATTTGAACCTACGACATCGGGTTTTGGAGACCCGCGTTCTACCGAACTGAACTAAGAGCGCTTTCAAAGAAAATTTTTTTTTTTTCACTTAACTTCTAACACATCTCGCATAAATATAGTATCCAAAAATGAAAGATTATGCCCCATTTTAGTCGATCTCAATTAATCTCTCGTTACTGCCCATAGGAGAAGTAATAGGTAGGGATGACAGGATTTGAACCCGTGACATTTTGTACCCAAAACAAACGCGCTACCAAGCTGCGCTACATCCCTTTTTAAAATTGTTGTACAGTGTCATTGTACAAAATACCTGTCTTGTTTTCCACATCTTTATTTTCTCCTCTATCTATATAGAACTTTCTTGTCATTTCTTGTTTTTGGTTTCATATAATATTTCATATAATAAAAGAATTATATACATCTGAAACCCAACCTAACATATAAAAAAGAATGAATATTTATCCGTAATGCTCAGGAAGAAGGGGTCATCTTTTTCTTTTTTAGTGACAGGAAAATCTCATCTATTGGTTCATTGTACATATCCATTTTTGTTAGGAAATCCGCGTAAAAATAAATAAAAATGATCTTGAACTACAGCATCTGACAATATATGTATTACAATAAAGAAGGAGGATTTTCAATGCGAGATCTAAAAACATATCTCTCCGTGG